GAAACAAAAATACTTGTACAAACCATCGAAGTAACCCCATCCCCAACGGTCCAAAGAGTCAAATCTTTGTAAGATCCTGAACCATTCATAAACATCACAGCAAATATGATTAAAACATTTATAGCTCCTACGTAAATAAGGAGCTGTGCGGCAGCTACAAAATGGGAATTTGATGAAATATAGAATAAAGATATACAAACAAGAACTAATCCCAATGAAAATGCAGAATAAATTGGATTGGTAAGTAATACCACCCCCAAACCTCCTAATATAAGACCCAATCCCAGAAACACTAAAAGAAAATCATGTATTGGTCCAGGTAAATCCATTATATATGTAAAATAATAAATAAATCGAAAATCTTTCATGACCTTATTGACTTGACCAGGGAAATTACCCTATTTTTTTTTGATGATATGTTTTTTATAAATTTAATTCAAAATGCTAAATGGGAGTTCAAACAAGCTATATATGTCAAAATAATTACGAATATATAACTAGATCTTTAATTCAAATGAAGCCTGGTTTCTTGCCAATCAATCAATAGTCGGTATTTATATTGTATTATTAACTAAGGAAAAAGAAAACTCATTTTTTAGATCCAAAAAAATGGAACCTTAGTAATTTTGAATTGTTCTTGAATCCTGAGGTTTATTCATTTTTTATTTGAGGCGAATTCAAAATTGTTCGAATTGTGTAATCATCAATTACTGGCATTGGTAAACGACCCAAAGCTATTTGATTATAATTCAATTCGTGACGATCATAAGTTGAAAGCTCATATTCTTCGGTCATTGATAAACAATTTGTTGGGCAATACTCAACACAATTACCACAAAAGATACAGATTCCGAAATCGATACTGTAATTAAGCAATTGTTTCTTTCGAATATCCGTTTCTAATTTCCAATCAACAACAGGTAAATCTATAGGACATACACGAACACATACTTCACAAGCAATGCATTTATCAAATTCAAAGTGAATTCGACCGCGGAAACGCTCCGATGTGATCAATTTTTCATACGGATATTGAATAGTTACAGGTAAACGATTTGTGTGGGATAAAGTAATCATGAAACTTTGACCAATGTACCTTGCAGCCCGTACTGTTTGTTGACCATAATTCATGAACCCAATTACCATAGGGAACATATCGTGAATATCTATGAGTAATTTTGTTTCTTTCTCTTGTTTGATATAAGTCGTGAATAAAAAATAGTTTATTTACAGTGAAAGGAGTTGAGAAGAAGTTGTTAATAATAGATTACCTAGAGAAATAGGTAAAAGGAATTTCCATCCAAGATTTAATAATTGGTCCATTCTTAGCCTAGGTAAAGTCCATCTTGTTGTTATAGGAATGAACAAAAACAAATATGTTTTCACTAATGTAATAAAAAGACCAAGTATCGTTCCAAAAACTCCACTCGCTTTATTTATTTCAAAAAGTTGAGGAATAAATATGGACGGAATAGATAGATTCCATCCACCCAAATAAAGAACTGTTACAAAGAATGAAGAAACTAGTAGATTTAAATAGGAAGCAACATAAAATAAACCAAATTTTATACCTGAATATTCGGTTTGATAACCTGCTACTAACTCTTCCTCTGCTTCTGGTAAATCAAAAGGTAATCTCTCACATTCTGCTAGGGAGGAAATTAGAAAAATGATAAATCCTATAGGTTGACGCCACAAATTCCACCCCCAAAAACCATATTTTGACTGTGCCTCAATTATATCAACTGTACTTGAACTGTTAGATAATCATAGTCGGTGATAACATCACTGTTCCCATCGCTATTACAAAACCGTACGTGAGATTTTCACCTCATACGGCTCCTCGAGAACCACAAATAAATCTAAGGACCGGATCAGCATTCTTTATCTTGATATGTTCTAGATAGAGTACAAATCTATTGAAAGGTCCCGAATTAGACCAATGGAATTCTGTCTACTATAATACTAATTAAGTACTTCTGAATTGATCTCAGCCTTTATTTTATCACTTTATTTAATAAGAATTTTTTTTTCGTTCCTACTCGTCTTTCTCAAAAGGGTATTGAAAAAAAAAAATAAAGGATTATTTCGTTCCTAATAGTCATTTCTTTAATTGGTGGATAGGAGCATACTCTGGATCGGAATCATGGGGAGTACTACCTGATCATTTCTACCAACTTAAAGCCCCAATTAGTATTCCTTTTATGCAGAAATGCCCCTTTGGATAATTTACATAATCTCTATTACTAATCCTTTGTGTAATTTTGGTGTTTCTAACCATCCACTTATTTTTGCGGAATCACCCGTTATGGTAATACATGTATGTAAATACATACAAACGATAGTGAAAACTCCATATAGTTAATCTTTTGAACCCGCTTCAAGCTATGATATGATGTCCAATCAACCAATCTTGGGGTAAACAGTCTTTACTGCTTATATTTATTTTTGCTTAATCCTGGTACATAGGAAATGAGACTCGATCTTTTGACTGCGAACTTCTAAGCTGTTTTCTTTCACTCATATAACTATCTGATTTAGTTCGTCAACCCAAATGATAAACAAATAAATGAAGATATCTATGCAAACCCTTTCTAGAAATTACAGTCAAAAGAAATAGGAAAAGTTTATGTCTCAACGAATCACACGTAGAGATATTGATAATACACATAGAGTTAATGGTATTTCATAACTAATCGATTGAGCAGCAGCTCGTAAACCACCCAAAAAAGAATATTTATTATTTGATCCATATCCTGACATAAGTAGTCCAATGGGAGCAATACTTGAAATAGCGATCCATAAAAAAACACCAATATTGAGATCGGCTAGCACAAGGTGATAGCCAAAAGGAATTACCGAATAACTTAGTAGAATTGATATGACCGCTATGGATGGTCCGATACTGAATAAACTGATATCTCCTCTAGATGGAATAATATTTTCTTTTAAAAGTAGTTTTGTCCCATCTGCTAGGGCTTGGAGAATTCCAAAAGAGCCAGCGTATTCAGGTCCAATACGTTGTTGTATCCCTGCGGATATTTCTCTTTCTAACCATACAATTACTAGTACACTTATTGTAATTCCCAATACAAGAGTCAAGATAGGGATAAGCATCCATATAATCCCATAGACCTCCTTTAAATATTCCAATTTTGAAAACGAATTGATATCTTGTACTTCTGTTGTATCAATTATCATTTCAACGATCAATTTCTCCCATAATGATATCTATACTACCTAGTATCGTCATAATATCAGCCAATTTTATTCTTTTAACTAACTGAGGAAGAATTTGCAAATTGATAAAACCTGGTGGTCGGATTTTCCATCGCCAAGGAAAAACACTTTGATCTCCTATCAAAAAAATTCCCAACTCGCCCTTTGGTGCTTCGACTCTCACATAAAGTTCCTGTTTCGATAATTCAAAAGTGGGCGAGGGTTTTTTACTAATGAATCTATATTCAAAATCATTCCATTCAGGATCGCTTACTCTATCAAAGCATCGGATTTCAAAATTCTCATAGGGTCCTCCTGGAATTCCTTCCAGAGCTTGTTGAATAATTTTTATAGATTCCGTCATTTCACTGATTCGTACTAAATAACGAGCTAATGAATCTCCTTCTTTTTGCCATTTCATTTCCCAATCAAATTCGTCATAACACTCATAATGATCAATTTTACGAAGATCCCATTGTATTCCGGAAGCTCGTAGCATTGGTCCTGATAAACCCCAATTTATTGCTTCCTCTCCATTAATAATACCCACTCCCTCAATTCGTTCTAAAAAAATAGGATTTCGTGTAATAAGTTTTTGATATTCAGAAATCCCTGTTAAAAAATAATCACAGAAATCCAAACATTTATCTATCCAGCCATAAGGTAGATCAACAGCCACTCCTCCGATACGAAAATAATTATGCATCATTCTCATACCAGTGGCAGCTTCGAATAAATCATATACTAATTCTCTTTCTTTAAAAATATAGAAGAAAGGAGTTTGTGCACCAATATCTGCCATAAAGGGACCAAGCCATAATAAATGAGAAGCTATACGACTCAACTCCAACATAATTACTCTGATATAGCTGGCTCTCTTCGGTACTTGAATATTTCCTAATTGCTCTGGTGCATTTACGGTTATTGCTTCTGTGAACATAGTAGCTAAATAATCCCAACGTGTTACATAAGGCAGATACTGTATAATTGTTCGGTTTTCCGCAATTTTTTCCATCCCTCTGTGTAAATAACCCAATATTGGTTCACAGTCAATAACATCTTCACCATCTAGAGTAATGATGAGCCGAAGAACCCCATGCATAGATGGGTGATGAGGACCCATATTTACTATCATGAGGTCTTTTCTGGTAGCTGGTACATTCATAGGTTTTTCCCCGATTCATTCTTCCATGAATTACTGAAAACAAAAATAAATTTATCAAAATTCAAGATATAATAAATCAAATAATTAAGGTTCTTCAAATTAGTGAGTTTTTAGTTCCCGAATATCCAACCGACCAATTATTTCTTTATAACGTACTCTATTTTTCTTTAACAAATAAGCCAGTAATCGTTGACGTTTTCCCAGAATTTTACGTAGACCTCGCTGAGATAAATAGTCTTTTCTGTGCAATTCTAAGTGTGAAGTAAGTCTTCGTATCTTATTGGTGAAACTAACGACTTGAAATTCAACAGACCCCTGGTTTTTTTCTTTTTCTTCTTGCAAAAAAACTGAACTGAATACATTTTTTACCATAATTCTCCCCCTTTTTTATTGTCTTGTTGAAAGATCTAAATTTTACCGATCAGAAATAAAAAATTATAATAATGCCAACCACTTTAATTGGGTATACTTAATGAAATTATAGACTCCTAATTTTATTAAATCGTTTTTTTATCAAATAAAATGAGTCAATGATCAATCTAATTTTCAATTTACGTCGTATAGAAATATAAAAGAAAAGGACGGCACTTATAAAAGATAATAAGTTTTGAGCTGAAAATTACAATAAAATAAAAGGATTCCGTTGAGTTATTGATAAATCTAATTGATACGTCAACGTCATTGAATTAGTATCATGTATAAGAATGAAATGTAAAATAGCACATGTGTATATGCGGTTGCTTTCATATATTAGATATGCTACAGGATACATAGATAAAATCTATCACCCTCGTGGATACATATTTATCCTTACCATATTGAAATGGCTGCCATTAGTGGTATCAAACCAATAGCGATTCATACAAGCTAAATCTTCTAATTGATAAGTTGGCCAAAGAAATAATTTTATTAATTTATTTTTCTCTATCTCAAGATTTGTGCTTTTATCCAAAAATTGATCGCAGTTTTTTTCATCGCAAAATGCTGTATTTCTATCACAACCGTTCCCATTTCGGGAATCCAAACAAATTCGAATTCTAAACTCTCTACGACGTCTAAGTGATAAAATATTTTCAGGAACGGGCAAAACATAATGATTTTTGTTTTGATTTTCAGTTATTTTTTGATGTTTTGCAATAGGTTTATCAACATATCTTTTTTCTTGGTTTCCTTGATTAGCTTTGTCCTTACTCTTATGAACGAATGAAATACTTATGGTTTGATACATAAAAAATTTTCCATCCCTTGTAACAGACAGACGCACCGGTTCAATAATAAATAGACTCTTTCTCATTAATTCTGTAAGAGTTAAATCTTTCTGAATCAGCATTATATCCAGACTCATTTCTCCCCGTTGAATAGAGGATATAGCAATTTCTCTTGGGTTTAGCAATCTAAGCAGGAAACAATATACCTTGATATTATTGAGCATTCTTTGATTTAAAGAATCATCCCATCTCAATTGAAAAAGCAAATATCTTTTAAGAAATAAATGGAGTTCGGCTTCTGTATTGCTTTGGTATTCTTTTTTTTTTCTACGTTTTTTTATATCTGATCCCACCCCATAATTTTCGTCAAGATCTTCTTCTTGAACTGATCCGCGATTCCTTCGGTTTTGTGCATCTGATCTAGGATTCCCTCGAGTTGGAGATTCTTTTTCTTTTTTCTTTCCATTTTCTAATTCAAGATAGTTTGTTTTATTCGATGAAAGATCCTTTTTGGGATTTTGATTGATATTTTTAGTTGCACTAATATTTACATCTCCATTAAAAAGTAATTTGATGGGTATGAACCAGGGTTTCATTTTATATGAATTATAAAGGAGTGCAAATTCGGGGAAGAACCAAAGTTTAAGATTCGATATGGGACGATTTCGTATTTGTTCATTCATTCCCATCCAATCAAACCCTTTTTTATTGGAAGGCTTTATTTGTTGATGAATCATCAGACCTTTCTTCTCTATTTTTTTGCCATTAATAGTCTTAGTCTTTTTATGACTGTTGGTATTAATCCAGGTCTCAATATCGACCGTATTTCTAAGACAAAAATGGATCATTTTCCAATCCCCATATTTTCTATCTGGATTTTTATCCATATCCACAATACCATTTTTTACGAGATAATTATTGCTAAGAATATCTCCTATTCCATCAAATAATTTGTATTTCCGTGTGTTGTAATTACAAGAAATCCCTTGGTTATTGTTTACTTGTAATGGTGATACATAAATAGATGAGTTCTTCGTATCTTCATAAGATATAGATTGATATGATAAAAGATCATATCCATAGTCTTTTTGATTTGGTAATTTATAATAAATTACTTGGTCTTTTTCATAAGAATCCCGTTTGTTTAAATCTTTATTTTGGGCCATCCAACCCTGATTAACTCTATTTCGCCATTTTCCTGGCACTAATTTAGACCATCTAATCTTAGATAAATTATATTGATAATGACCCCTTAACCGTGTTTTCCATTGATTTATTCCAAATTTTTTATTTTGGAATTCAGAATGCAATATTCCTTGGGCTTCAAAATCATCTTTTATTTCATTTGTAAGAAAAAGGGATGTTCCATTATATTGAAGGACAAATCGTAACTTATCCAAGTTATTAACTTGGATTTGTGATAATTTGTAAAAGACATATGCTTGTGACAACGAGGATAAGTTCTGTGAATTCTTACTAAGAGAATTCTTACTAAGATTAGAAAGGGACTTTCTAAAGTGAATTGTATTTTGATTTGTTTTATCAATAACTTCTTGATTGACTTTAATATTGAAAATGTATTTACCCATATATTTTTTTTTTGATTCAAGAAAAAGTGGTGTATTGATCTGAAGAATATTAATAATAAATAAGAAGATATATATATATATCTTTTTAAAGAAAAATTTTATAAAAAAAATGAATTTACGGATTAATCGAATATTTCTTCTTTTAAACATCGGCTCGAAAGTTTTTGGAGATTCAAATCTTTCAGCATCATTACCTTTTTTGTTTTTCTTGTCTTTTAGAATTTTTCCTATTTGAGTTCTGATTCGATTTGTTCTATCAGTTAGATCTTTTATTTTTGTTTCGGCCAGTGAATAATTTGTCCAATCAAGAGATTTAATTTGACTGGACGATTCATAAATCATATTATTACTGATTCTCGAATCTTTGTCTTTTTTAGTTTCATTCAATCCAGATATTTCTTTCAACCCCAAAAATAGAGTTGGATTTATTTTTAATAGTTCTTTTATTATTCTTTGTATAAAGATAATGTTTTTTATAATCCATGTTTTTATTTCTTTTGAAATTATTAGAACAAAATTTGTTCTTTCTATTAGAACTATAAAACAATTCGTTTTCCATTTCAGAATTTTTTTTCTTAGTTTTTTAAAAATGGAGTCAAAAAACGAAGATCTTTTTCGTGGGGAACCAAAAGGTAGTTCAGCTTCCATTCCCAAAACTGTTAAAAAACAAAAATCATCGTTTTTTTTATCTTTCTTTTTTATTAGAAAAGGGGAGGCTAGTTTAGATCTGTGCCAAGGTTTCAAACGGAAAGGAAATAATATTTTTATTTGAATACCATCTATTAACCAGTTTTTTGGAAATTCTGTTTCTGATAATTGAACACCATTATAGGTGCATTTAACATGCATTTCCCTCTTCCAACCCTTTAAATCCTCGGACCACTCGGGAAATTGAAATAATAGCATACGACCCATATTTTTAGCTATTATCAATGATGGTAATATAATATATCTTCTAAGAATTGATTGTGTTACTAAGATTGAACCTCTTATTATTTGAGCAAATATAATGCTATCCCAAGCTTCTGCTATTTCTATTCGTGCTTGATCTTCTAATCTGTCCGTCGCTCTTTTGTCCGCTTCTTTTTTCTCTTGTTCGTTTGTATCTTCTTCCACATAATCCGAAATTTTGAATTCTGTGTTTTCACCCATCTTATTTATAAAAATGAATTTAATAAGTTCGGAGATATCAAATAAAAAAAGAGGGGGATTGCCCATTCTGTTAAAAAAAAACGGGGAATGTACATTTGCTTGAAACAATTCCAAAATAGTTATTTTACGTCTTTGAGCGCGCATAGATCCTTTTATTATGTCTCGACGAAAATCCGATTGTTGAGAATAATGTATTAAAGCGACTTCGTCTGTTTGATCAGAATTATTAGTATCTAGCGTAGTAGTATAAGTATCGGGATTCTGCTGATTATTAGTAAAAATGACTACACGTTTAGCTTTTCTTGAACGAATCTGATGATCCTCCTCCGCGTCTTCCTCATTTTGTTTCTCTTGTTGTTCTAACTCGTCAATTAATTTGTATGACCATCGAGGTATTTTTTTACTTATTTCTTTTATTTCTATTTCAAGATCTTTGTTTCTAATTTTGTACTCGTTGGTATCAGTTATAACTGCATTGAATAATAATTTTGCTTGTGAATAATTTTTTTCTTGTTCGGAAAATGAAAATCTTGTATTTATCCTTTGTTTCAATATTTTTATTGAGCATATTGATTTTACAGCAAATTCACTAATAAAATTCAATAAATTACCATTACGAATTTCCGTTGATATTGATTTTCGATCAAATGCAGCTATTCTTTTATCAAATTCTCGATAACTAGTAGCAATAAGGATCTCGTGGATCTTATTTATCCAAAGAGTTCCGATGGAATTTCCGATGGGAATTTTATTTATGATTGAAGGGGAAAAAACAAAATGGATTATTCCACGATAAGGCCCGTTCGAGAAAGGATCATACTTTTTAGGCAAGTATTCTTTTTTAGTTTCATCATTACACAATCTAGTTTTTTTTTCGAGTACTACATCCAGAGGAAGAGATCCCTTATCTATAGCCTCTATTCGACTTATAAACTCGTTGCTGAGCTTGTTTTCGTTTTGTTCATTCGTATAAACCCACTGATTATCTAGTTCATAAGAGGAAGGGTTTTCGGTTGTGTACAAAGCCATCTTTCTTTGTATCATTTCCAAAAAAGTTGATAAACTCGGTGTATACATAAAAGAGATTTTTTGTTTTCCATCACTTCGACATGTGTAAAAAAAATATTGTGACATTTCATTTCTTACAGCATTTTCAAATCGCTCATTTTTTATATACCGCAATGGCAATGGACGAGTCCATCGTTTATAGTCGAAAAGACCGATCACAAGAAGTTTTTCAAACCAGAAGAAAGGATCTTCTTTGTTTTTAAGGATTTCTAACTTCGAATTTTCGTGATTCCCATCCAGATCAGAAGTTTCATAAACTCGGCTATTTTTATAGAATGTCTCTTTAAAGTGAAAGTGGAATTCATCCTTTGTTTTTTCCGTTCCATTCACTCGGATCTCTTCTGTTTCATCGATTTTGTCCGGATCCTCCTTTTCTTCCGAAAAAAGGGAAGGAGAAGGATCTTCTTCGGTGGATCCCTCTTGTTCCTCTTTAGTCCCCTTCGTTTTGGAAGTTGGTTCTATTTCTACATCTGTTTCTTCCTCGCTTTCCCCCCTTTCTTCCGTTTCTGAGGTTTCTTTCAGTTTCTTAGTAACGCTGGGTGACGGTATTCTGCCTAAATAGTAGACACAGGTAATAAATAAGAGAATACTAAAGATTC